GGATAGATCTGTCCTCTTCCTCGGTTTCCCCCTACATATATGGGATATTTTAAGAAATGAGCATCTTTCTTCGTAGCAGGATCAGGGGAAAGAATGGGAAAGACAATTTCACTATATTTCTTACCGGGAACAGGGCCTATCACAAGAATATTTTTTTTATCGGGACGATAACTCTGAAAAGATAGATTTCCTATCTTTTCTTTCAATTCAGGGGAAATACGGTCGGGCGGCGCTAATTCGAATCCCTCAGGCAAAATAAGAACAGCACCCACATTCAACCCTCCCTTTTTTCCATTAGCAAGAACTTGTTTCATTTGCATATCATAAGGAATTCGAAGAACTGCTTCAAATACAGTATCGGGAAGCACAGCTTGGGGAACTTCAATATCCACGGGCTTGCTAGCTAAATGGCAATTGGCACATACAATTCGTCCAGTTGCTTCTCGTGGGTTTTCATAACCCTGCTGCGCAAAAATGGGATATGCATTTGAAATGGATGTCCGAGTTATTACGTATATCATGATCGATACAGAAATCGATCGAGTCATCTGTTCCTTTACCCAAGAAAAAGTATTTCTATTTTCCATGTCCAATCGCGGATCTCTGAATTTCTACAATAAATTAGATAGGTAGCTAAATTAATTTAGTTCCCTATACGCGAGTTTGTTGTGATTCTACTGCAACAGTTATACTGGAATGATGAATACCTTAAGCAGGTAGAAATAGAAAGAAAGAATTTTGCTAAAATGGAAAAGGGCTTTCTTTCTAAAGAAAGATGCTAATTTGATTAATATCAGGAAATGGAATGAATTTATGCTTCACTAATTGAATGATAAATGACTACAAGCGAAGGAGATAGGCGGTTTAAACAAAAAAAGACCCAAAATTTCAAACATGTATCTAGAATTACTGGAAAACTACAAACAAAAATTGTGAAAATTAGCTCATTAGGAGCCCATCCAAGATCGTTGTAGACCCAACGAATTAGTAGTTCCCAACCGCGGGTGGAGTGAAATCCAACAAAAAAATCAGTAACTAAAAGAATAAAAAAAGCTTTTATTGAGTCATTTAAGTTATAGAAGAATTCCTGAACCCAAGAATTAAAAATGACAAGTTCTTCTTTACTCAGAAAAAAAGAACCACTTAGAATAGCTAAACAGATTATATTTGTCGAGAAATGCAAAATGATATGGAGATGATCCTCATTATCTATTTTGACCAATTGTATTATTTCCTTGTGTATTCCTATAGGAGGTTTTTGTACATGTGTCTTTAGTTTCTCTTTTATCATCTCGTCCAAGAGAGAAAGTTCTTCTAATTCTATGAATCTTTCTAGAATCCTTTTCTCTTGAATATCAGTTAAGAGAGTTTCGGATTGCCTGGTATTCCACCAATTCTTAATCCAAAGTTCCAGACATTTGTTAAATGAGAAAGAGACCCCCCAGGGCAAAAGTACGATAAATACAAGATATAGTAAAGAAGGCAATGCTTTCTTTTTTTTCATTTTTGATCTGTAAATTGAGTTGTTAATGAACCCGCTTCATTCGCTGACTCTATTTCATTCCCGGACTCTATATGATATTTCTTTTTCTTTGAAGCAAAAACTCTATAGCAAGGTTTGATACCCTGTATCTATTCTTCTTTTTTATATATTCGTGGAATTTAATTGCATTGGGTTCCTTCTTAGATCTAGATGGAGTGGAATAGTGAAATAGAATAAAAAAAAAGACCTTTCGAATGAAAATGGAAGAATAGTATGCGATATATCTCACTTGGACAAAATAAATTAAAAAAAATTTTCTCTTATCCGCATTTGTTCCTTCCTTTAGATAAATACTCAAAAATACCCTTCCGATAACAAATCCAATTTCGAAAGGACTTCTTTCCCATGTTGAGAAAGCTTTTCTTCTTCCAATTCTTCTTCATTCAATTCAGTTCAAAAAAAATACATACAATTGGTACTCAAAATACATACAATTGGTACTCAAAATACTTCAATTGGTACGCGCAAGAAATAGGCCAATTCGGCAGCTTTTTGTTCAATTTCTCGTGGAGTAAAAAACTTCTCATCAGTACGAGTCAAGGGAATGACCCCCTGGCCCCGGATTTCCATATAAAGGATACGACGAGGATAAAGACCCTCTTTAACTTGAATTCTAATTGATTGGATATCGCGCATAAGGAATTGAAGGAAGACGCGACGTTTTATTCCAGGGAATCCCCAACGAAAAATGCGCACTATTCCCTCTTTTCTATCGAATCGGTCATAACCACTACCTACATTCCACAAAATAGTACACCACAAGTAGGAGCTAATGAATAGGCCTGCAATTCCGTAGAAAGACATCACGATCCCCTGTGGAAAAAAAAGAATTTGTTGAGATGGAAGTATAGATATAATATTCTTACCAAGATAACTGGAAGCCCCAACCGATAAGAATCCTAGTGAACCTAGAAAAAGAATACAGGCCCAGAAAAAATTACCCCTTTTTCGAGAACCTTTTAGAAGTTCTACCCATACATGTTCTGATCGCCAATTCATATTAGATATACTAAATCCAGCAGTGGTCTATTGAAATTGAGAGAATAAGCTAAATAATTTTGACTTTACTTTTTTTTATTCTGAAATCGTCTTCAGCAATTAGTACTCCTGTGAAATAATAGGTTAGATACATTGACTTTCTATTCAAAAAATATTTGTTGATTCAATTAAAAAAAAAACTCGCTATACCCGGCTCCGCATATTCATGCATTTATGCTCGTAGCCTATATCCGCATCCATCCCACAGCCGTTTTTATCCGCATTCATAGCTGTTTTTCATTTGTGTGTAGAAAGAGCCACATATCCTACCATATTATATTACTTACACTAAAAATACTAGACAATCTTATTTTTCTGCACATAAAGAAATAAAGAAGTCATTGCAATTGCCGGAAATACTAAGCCTACTAAAGGCACGAAAATAGAAGGTAAGTTTAAATCCGTCATAGAATAGGTGTCTCAATTCAAATTTACTATTTCTATCTATTCGAAAAATATCTTAAGATTCTTATGATATAATTAAGTATATCTATTATAAGGAATATTGACTATTGTATTTTTGAGTTTGCAAAAAAAAATATTTTGTAAAAAAAAAGGAATGGATAATAAAATAAGCAAACTGCCAAAAAGGAGAACTAATTAAAAAGATTTGATTTTGCTTTTCCCATCCTCATGGCCTTTCTATCCTTCTAATCGAATTTAAAATTCGATTCAAAATAAAGCAACTAGAATTTACTTCCTGCATACATACTCCTCTAGAAGAGCATACAATAATGCGTGGTAAAGGCAGAAAATATAGAATCATAGTATATTCAATCAAAATCAAAGGTCAAATTCTCTTACCTAAGATCCCATACTATACTACCCTCTTAGACTTTTTAAGGCGATATACCACCCAAAAAGGGTATAAAAATGTCGGGTGGAGTTAGCTTTTCGAGGAAGACCCATCCCGTGCAGCGAAGTCGTCCTGTTATGTTAGTAAGACCCCGCGCAAGAATGGTTTATAGAAGAATATTATTCCGAATATTCCTTTGGACGTGTATAGTGAGTAGCATTGCGATTCCGAATGCTTTTTTTTTTATTTATGAATAAAAAAAATTCATTGTATCGTGGGGTCGGAGGTTTGGTCCGGAAAAATTCGGAACAAAATATCTACCCCATTGAAGTTTATAGCGATGGATTTCCACGAAAGTATAATTGTTCCCATCAGAATCCTATTGAACGTCTCTACGATGGATCCAGGTTCTGTGTCCAATCCCAAATCAAGGATTTATCGCTCTTGATCGGAGTCATAAACTAAAACTACCTTATTTCTCAAGGTTATAGAAAACTTCCTTATCTAGTTATAGCATTTTGAAAAAAAGAATGCTTCTTTTCTTACACACAGTTCGAGTCACTTGTTGACTCACGATTACAACTGTTAAAAGTTTCAAACGTCCTCTTTTTTGCAAGAGAGTCTTATAAAATAAAAGGGTATAACTTCAAAACTATGTCTTTTTTCATTCATTTTCCTTTAGTTTTTTTCTCTATCTAGAAGTGGAATAGAATAACCCGGTTGAAGGGTAATGATCATACGTCTGTAATGCATTGTATGTCCCAGAATAGGTCCTATTCTTCTACCCTTTCCAGGTAGTCGATGGCTATTCACAGCTATTACCTTAACACCAAAGAAGAGTTCGACCCAATGCTTGATTTCTGTCTTAGTGAATCCCGATTCGACATTAAAAGTATATTGATTCTTTCCCAATAAACGAAGACTTTTTTCTGTAAATACTGCGTATTTAATTCCATTATCATATGATAATATTTGAATTTGATTTGTATTTCTTTATTGTATTATACCTTTATATATTCTAGATATTTAGAATAGACTAATCTCGATTTGTCAAGTCTCATAATCGTATTATGATCCATTTTTATTCGGCTCAATCTTTTTTAGAAAAAAAAGATTGAGCCGAGTTTAATTGCAATCAATTAGACGAATAAAGAAGAATTACTGCATTTCGTAACTTATTTTTTCTCTTTTTATTTCGTTTATTTTTTATTTATACCTTCTTTATATTTAGTTTTATCTATTCATCAATAGTATCTACCGGCTCGAACTCGAATTTGATCGCTTTCCATACTTCACAAGCCGCGGCTAGTTCAGGACTCCATTTGCAAGCTTCTCGGATAATTTCATTACCTTCACGAGCAAGATCGCGCCCTTCGTTACGAGCTTGTACACAGGCTTCTAAAGCCACTCGATTAGCTGCTGCACCAGGTGCATTTCCCCAAGGATGTCCTAAAGTTCCTCCACCAAATTGTAATACAGAATCATCCCCAAAGATTTCAGTCAGAGCTGGCATATGCCAAACATGAATACCACCTGAAGCTACCGGTATAACACCTGGCATGGATACCCAGTCCTGGGTGAAAAAGATACCGCGAGCACGATCTTTTTCAATAAAATCATCGCGCAATAAATCAACAAAACCTAAAGTCATTTCGCGTTCCCCTTCTAGCTTACCTACTACTGTACCGGAGTGGATATGATCTCCCCCAGACATACGCAATGCTTTAGCTAATACACGGAAATGCATACCATGATTTTTCTGTCTATCAATAACTGCATGCATTGCACGGTGAATGTGAAGAAGTAGGCCATTGTCGCGGCAATAATGAGCCAAACTAGTATTTGCGGTGAATCCCCCAGTTATGTAGTCATGCATTACAATAGGAACCCCTAATTCTCTCGCAAATACAGCTCTCTTAATCATTTCTTCACATGTACCTGCAGTCGCATTCAAGTAATGCCCCTTAATTTCACCGGTTTCGGCCTGTGCTTTATAAATAGCTTCGGCACAAAAGACAAAACGGTCTCTCCAACGCATAAATGGTTGTGAGTTTACGTTTTCATCATCTTTGGTAAAATCAAGTCCACCACGTAGACACTCATAACACGCTCTACCGTAATTTTTTGCGGATAATCCCAATTTTGGTTTAATAGTACATCCCAATAAAGGACGACCATACTTGTTCAACTTATCTCTTTCAACTTGGATACCATGAGGCGGACCTTGGAAAGTTTTTGTATAAGCAGGGGGAATTCGTAGATCCTCCAGACGTAGAGCACGTAGGGCTTTGAAACCAAATACGTTACCCACAATGGAAGTAAACATGTTAGTAACGGAACCCTCTTCAAATAGGTCTAATGGATAAGCTACATAACAGATCCATTGGTTGTCTTCCCCAGCAACAGGCTCGATGTGATAGCATCGTCCTTTGTAACGATCAAGACTGGTAAGTCCATCAGTCCAAACAGTTGTCCATGTACCAGTAGAAGATTCGGCAGCTACTGCAGCCCCTGCTTCTTCCGGCGGAACCCCAGGTTGAGGAGTTACTCGGAATGCTGCCAAGATATCAGTATCCTTGGTTTCATACTCCGGGGTGTAGTAAGTCAATTTATAATCTTTAACACCAGCTTGAAATCCAACACTTGCTTTAGTTTCTGTTTGTGGTGACATAAGTCCCTCCCTACAACTCTTGAATTAAGAATTCTCACAATAACAGGGTCTACTCGATGTGAATTAGACGTCAATGCAACTTTAGCAAAAATTTCGTAAAACAAAAAGGATATTCAATTAATATAATATCAACTCATTAAAGAAAATTGAGGGCATACTTAAATTAATGAATATTTTGCATTCATATATAATGTGTACACCCTGTGTATTTTCTATCCTACAGGAATTCCACTATAGGAATTCTATAGGAATTGAGTTGTTGTTATTGTAAGTTAACACGGTTCATTATTAAACCATGGATTTGATTTACCAAATCCTTCATTATTGTATACTCTTTGATAGATATAGCGCAACCCAAATCAATCCCTAATCCTTATTTTACAAGTTCTTAATGGGCCCTTTTCTTATTTTGAATGTAAATACCTAACTAAATACTAAGAAAATTCTCTGTTGACAGCAATCTATGCTTCACAGTAGTATATATTTTGTATATCGAAGTCCTAGATAGGAAAGTAGAGTAGGCACAGATGCTCCACAAAAGGCAAAATGTATATGAAAACAAGATTGATTGAACTTTGCAACGGACTCATTTCATGAGTAAACGATTGAATGGGATTCGCTTGGGCAACGAAATAAAGTCCCGGTCTCCTTTTTTCTCTTATTGAATTAACTAATTCATTTCCTTTTTACTTTTGGATTTTTGGATATTTTTTTGAATTTGATTTGGCATTATTCAACAAGAAAAAAAAGAAAAATTTCGACAAATTCTTTTTTTTATTATGTGATAATTATGAGTACCAATCCTACTACTTCTCGTCCCGGGGTTTCCACAATTGATGAAAAAAGTGCAGGTCGTATCGATCAAATTATTGGACCCGTGCTGGATGTCACTTTTCCCCCAGGCAAGTTACCTTATATTTATAACGCCTTGGTAGTCCAGAGTAGAGACACTTCCGATAAGCAAATTAATGTGACTTGTGAGGTACAACAATTATTAGGAAATAATCGAGTTAGAGCTGTAGCTATGAGTGCTACAGACGGGTTGATGAGAGGAATGGAAGTCATTGACACGGGAGCTCCTCTCAGTGTTCCGGTCGGTGGAGCTACTCTCGGACGAATTTTCAACGTTCTTGGGGAGCCTGTTGACAATTTGGGTCCTGTAGATAGTAGTGCGACGTTCCCTATTCATAGATCTGCGCCTGCCTTTATCGAGTTAGATACGAAATTATCCATCTTTGAAACAGGTATTAAGGTCGTCGATCTTTTAGCTCCTTATCGACGTGGAGGAAAAATAGGACTCTTTGGGGGGGCTGGAGTAGGTAAAACAGTACTCATCATGGAATTAATCAATAACATTGCTAAAGCTCATGGGGGCGTATCCGTATTTGGTGGAGTAGGAGAACGAACTCGTGAAGGAAATGATCTTTATATGGAAATGAAGGAATCCGGAGTAATTAATGAAAAAAATATTGAGGAATCAAAGGTAGCTCTAGTCTATGGCCAAATGAATGAACCACCGGGAGCTCGTATGAGAGTTGGTTTAACTGCCCTAACTATGGCAGAATATTTCCGAGATGTTAATAAGCAAGACGTGCTTTTATTCATCGATAATATCTTTCGTTTTGTTCAAGCAGGGTCGGAGGTATCTGCTTTATTAGGGAGAATGCCCTCTGCAGTGGGTTATCAACCTACTCTTAGTACAGAAATGGGTTCTTTGCAAGAAAGAATTGCTTCTACTAAAAAGGGATCTATAACTTCGATTCAAGCAGTTTATGTACCCGCGGACGATTTGACCGACCCTGCTCCTGCGACAACATTTGCACATTTGGATGCTACTACCGTACTTTCCAGAGGATTAGCTTCCAAGGGTATTTATCCAGCAGTAGATCCTTTAGATTCAACCTCAACTATGTTACAGCCTCGGATCGTTGGCAACGAACATTATGAAACTGCGCAAAGAGTTAAGGAAACTTTACAACGTTACAAAGAACTTCAGGACATTATCGCTATTCTTGGGTTGGATGAATTATCAGAAGAGGATCGTTTAACTGTAGCAAGAGCAAGAAAAATAGAGCGTTTCTTATCACAACCGTTCTTTGTTGCAGAAGTTTTTACCGGTTCTCCAGGAAAGTATGTTGGTCTTGCAGAAACTATTAGGGGATTTCAACTAATCCTTTCCGGAGAATTAGACGGCCTACCCGAACAAGCTTTTTATTTGGTGGGTAACATCGATGAAGCTAGCACGAAAGCTATAACCTTAGAAGAGGAGAACAAATCGAAGAAATGAAATTAAATCTTTATGTACTGACTCCTAAGCGAATTATTTGGGATTGTGAAGTGAAAGAAATCATTTTATCCACTAATAGTGGCCAAATTGGCGTATTACCAAACCACGCCCCCATTAACACAGCAGTAGATATGGGTCCTTTGAGAATACGCCTCCTCAACGACCAATGGTTAACGGCGGTTCTGTGGAGCGGTTTTGCGAGAATAGTTAATAATGAGATCATAATTTTAGGAAATGATGCGGAACTAGGTAGTGATATTGATCCGAAAGAAGCTCAACAGGCACTTGAAATAGCCGAAGCTAACTTGAGTAAAGCTGAGGGTACGAAAGAATTAGTTGAAGCAAAGCTAGCTCTCAGACGAGCTAGGGTACGAATCGAGGCTGTCAATTGGATTCCCCCCTCCAATTGAAAACAATCCAAGGGTTTATAGTTGATACAAAGAAAAAGGGAAGAGGGGTAGAAAAAGTTATTAGATAGCGAAGCGAAGTAAGTCCAATGCTATCTAGTAATTTTTCTACCTACTTACCTACTATTGGATTTGAACCAATGACTCCCGCCGTATGAAAGCAATACTCTAACCACTGAGTTAAGTAGGCAATTTATCACCACAAAGGAAGACTCATTACTTCGATCGATTATATATTGAATCACTTTTCTAAGCAATACCGCTTCGTTATTGGTCTGTTATATACTAAACAGATACAGATAAAAAGGATATCCTCTGGCATTAGAGAATATTCATCTTGACAAGAAATTATCTATATGTTAAGATATCTCTGATAAGGGCTATAGCTCAGTTCGGTAGAGCAACTCGTTTACACGTGCGCCAATGCTTTTCAAAGGAGCTTATTATGCAATGAACATAATTGATCTTATTGCAAAATCAATGTCTTACTTCATAGATTCGAGAGAATAGGAGAACAGTAGCCTGACAAATAGTCGGTTCAGTCGGATTCAGGTGCCAATTCAGGTGCCTAATCAAATGGAACCCTTATGGATTTGCTAGTTGATAAGGTAAATATCCAGCCCACTAAATGCTAGGCAGAATGAGGATAAGGGCCTCCAAAAAATTTCTTCTCGTTCTATGAACTTTAAGGTGTATGAAGTCTCATAGTTAACTCTTGCAGTGGAACGATAGAGACTCCATTTCACTTAGGTTGATTTAATTTAGGCCGGAGGCAAACCTAAGTCAAGGTAATCCTCCTTTGAAACACTTTGGTATTGCTCCTAGATAGATCATAATACAAATAATCAATCAGAGCACAGGGAGCCATCTCATTATCTTTCCGTAAAGAAAAACTATGGTGGACTAACTGATTTTGAAATCAGTTTATGAAAGAGCCCAATGCAAAAAAATGCATGTTGGGTCTTTGAAACAGTTCGAATCATTTCGATAATAATCCGTTTGATCTGTTTTACCGAGAAGGTCTACGGTTCGAATCCGTATAGCCCTAATATGTCTTTTTTAAAAAATTTTGGATAGATATCCTAGGTTTTCTTTAGTACAGTTTTCTTTTTCTCATTAGTGCTTGTTTCTAGACTGGATGGGCGCCTGCGACATAAAATATGCGACATAGATATAGAGGTAAAAGCATTACCACAGGCTCATTCATCGAACATCAAAATCATAGCGACAGGAAAAGAAAAATGAATTTCTATCAAAT